TTTTCTCAACAATGCCTTTGTCATTTGATCCAATAGTGTTCCGTTAGATAGGAACAGATTTGATAAATACTGATAACTCTCGGATAGAGTATTAGAACGGAAAGATCCATTAGATAATGAACGATTGGTTCTAAGCCATCTCTGGCGATTAATCAACAATTCGAAGTGCTTTTCTTGCGTCTTCTTGATAAACCAGCGTTTATATAGAGATGTAGGAGGATTTGTTTGGGGAGTAAGAAGCCCCTTTGACATCTCTTCATCTGCAAATAATTCTCGATCTGAAAACACAGAGACAAAGGGCTGAGTTTTGAATAGGAAAAAGAGTGGATCTGCAGGGTCCCAAATGAATTGGCTTATTCGAAAAAGGCCTTGTTCTTTGGAAGATCTATCTCGTGTCTGGTACTGCACGGTTCCACTCTGCAAGAACTCCGAATCATTCTCTTGAAGCTCATCCTCTTCATCATAAATGATCCGCTTGCCCCGAAATGACCTGGACCAATAGGGAAATCCCAATGAATTGGGCCTTTCGATACAATCAAATAGAAAGCCCCAAGGGCGCCATATTCTAGGAGCCCAAACTATGTGATTGAATAAATCCTCCTCTATCTGTTGCCGGTCGAGGGCTCCTTCTCCTTCCCCCTCTTCAAACTCCGATTCGTCTTTTTCATAGAGAAATCTCTGATCAAGGATAGAACAAGATCCATTTTGCATCATATCTAAGGGATTCCTTGGTTCGGGTCGAAGAAGCAATGTCACTCGATCCTTATCAAACTGACTGCATGTCCGTGAGGATCCCACCAGAGCGCCTTCCACTTCTAATAGGCCACGAACTAGACCAGAATCATTCTCAACGAGTCCATAAGGAGTGATCCCATTTTTTTCATCGGGTCCGGGTAGAGACCAAAGATCTTGAGTGACCGATCCGGCAGAACAACTCAAAAGATAAAGAAGTATCGTTAATTTCTTCATGCTCGTTCCAAGTTCGAAGTACCAATTGTACAAATAATAATCCACTTCGTTACATGATTTCTTTTTCATATAGATAGATATAGGATCCATGGGGCAATTACTTAAAAGTACATTTTGTGCTACAGCCCTTCCTATCTGATAGAAAAGGATCCCGTGATCCTGGACCGATCTTACCTGGGATCGCAAATCCCAAATTTGTCTATGAAGAGCGGATCTAATTGTATTAGTATCTATAATTGATTTCTTCTGTGTAATACTAATTGATAGGGCCTCATTGGTAAGTGCTACAAGATCTCGTGCATTGGAACCCATGGTTATGGACCCGAATCCATTAGTATGGAACATTTTCTTTTCCAAGTGAAATCCCCTAGTATATGAAAGAGTGAAAAAGTGCTTTCGTTGTTGTGGAATAAGAAGCCTTCGTATCTTAATGCACGTATTTAATTTATTCGGAGCTATTAGAGCGGGATCCACTTTTTGGGGAATATGAGTGGAAGCAATAACAAGAATATTTCTAGTTTCATAATCCATGGAGAGAAGGTTCACTAATAGACCTAGGGAGAAGTAATTTGACTCATTCACATCCAGATCATGAATGTTTGGAATCCATATTATGCAAGGAGACATTGCTTTTGCTAATTCGAATTGAAGGGTGATATAAAGTCGGTCTTCATCTTCAGGCATCATATCCATAGTTAGCGCATTCATGCTAGTTAGCAGTTCCAGCTCCATATCAAGGATATCGTCACTAGCATCAATATCGTCACTAGCATCAATATCGTCACTAGCATCAATATCGTCAATATCATCAATATCGATATCATCAAAACCTTGAGACTTGTTATCCAGGAACTTGTTCAGAAATACCGTAATGAAAGGAAGATAGGAGTTTTTCGCTAGGTATTTGACCAAATAAGATCGTCCAGTTCCTATAGAACCTATCACTAAAATACCCCTAGAGAGGGATAAGGCTAAGCGGAGCGAAAAGGGTTTTCCATGAGATGGGAAATGAAAACTATTAGCCCCACACGCAGTTTGTGAATAAGTGATTGTCTGATAATGAGCAAGGAATATCCGTCTTTCTGCTAAAGAGGATGTATTGAACTCATAATTCATTAGATACTTTTTATGAATGTCAACTAAGTATCGTAAGTAAATTGCTCCCGGTTGTTCAATCATTTGATAACCAGAGTCATTCTTTGATAAATGATCACTATGAGTCAGACTCAATAAAATTTGATCAATCCTTTTTTCTGTCGTTAAGGTGGAGAACTGAACCAAGAATTCTCTTTTTTCATCATCAATCGAATCACTGTTTGCAACCCAGGATTCTATTTTATCATCAATCCAGTCTCCGTTCACGTTTTTTCTTTTTCTTATCAACGAATAGATCTCTTTACTTGTATGACTTAGATGTCTCGTATTTCTCGAAAAAGTGATTCGATTGATGGGATTTGGTATGATACTTATGAGATCGATGATATCGATGAGATTGATATTCAAATATTTCTTCTTAGAGCGTATTGATTTG